AAAGAATTACAACACACTACTATAAGATGCTCTATTTTTACATAGAAATGTGTTCGCTCAAGAAAGACTCCAGAGGATGTTGACCGTAAATAGGAAGACTGTTTACGAATAAACAGGAATAAATATTCGCATTCATATACATAAGAATTATATAGGAACCAAAGTAATTTTTTCTTTCTTTTTGAAAAGGCGTAAATGAATTCTTTTGAAGTAATGAGACTATTCAAATTATGATATTCGTGGAAAAGAAATCGCAATAAATGCAAAGAAGGAACATCCTTGATCCAGCATTGAAGTACTTGAACCAAGATTTCCAGATGTATGGGATGAGGTATTAGTAGATCTGACACATAATTCAAATGTAAAAATTTGTCCTCTAAAAAGGGAAATATTGAATGAATAGATCGTAAATTCTGATATTTTAGTATTTTTTTTTCTTCAGAAGATTCAGAAGAAGATATTAATTGCGACGAGAATGGAATTTCCAGAATGACTCCAAAACCTTCTGATACCATTTGAGAATAAAAATGAGAAGAAAAAAAATTCTTGTACTCCCAAAATTCTTTTTTGTTAGAATCATTAAACGAAGAAATCAAAAGATTCTGTTGATACATTTGAGTAATTAAACGTTTCACAAGTACTAAACTAGATTTTTTGTCATAACCAATAATTTCCACAGGTTCATAAAAAATAAGATTATTGAAGTTATGATCATGAGCAAGTGAGTAAATATACTCCTGAAAGAGTAGCGGATATAGGAAGTTTTGTTGCCGAAATCCATCTTTTTTTAATTTTAATATCCTTAAAATTTTGCCATTTACGTACATTTCTACTGATGAAAACAAAAAAGTGAGTCGCTTCTTGTGTTATTGTTATGAAATGATAACATAGTGCAATATGGTCAGAACGGCGTATGTGTATTGTATATTATACGTAGTATATTCTTTATACTTTTATACTATACTAGAACTATAACTATAAATAATACTGTATATACTAATAAAATACTAATATACTACACTACAGTAATACAATTAACAGTAATACAATTACATTACAGTTTTTTTAGATATCTCTTATCTTATTATATATATTATATATAGTTATAATATATAAATATTATTATATTTATTTTAATATATCCTTTATTATATTTTTATTATATTATTATATAATTATATGTATATATACATATACAATATATACATATTTATTAAATATTTATTATATATGTATACTGTTATATTTATATTGATTGTGATGTAAATAACGTAATGGTAAAAGATTATATAGATTATATAAAAGTTAAGAACAAATAAAGAATATATACCCCGGAGACGGAGAGCCCAATCAACAGATCCTTTTTCTTTCCCTTTCTATACAATCGGGTTTCTTGTTAATATAACTAGAATAACAATAAAAGAAATAAAGAAAAAAAAAAAAAAAAGAAGAAAAATAAGGAAAAGGGATAAAATCTTTTATTTTCGCAACCCGATCGCTCTTTTGACCTTGGAATAATTTTTTTTATCAGTATACTATTTCTTAGTACACATCTGTCTTAAATTTAAAATAAAGAATAATTAGGATTCAATAAAAAAAAAGAATCAATGGTCCACTCACAATTAACAAGAGAACCTTTTCCCGCATCAGGTACTAATCTATTTTTAACGTCTAATTAGATCGGATCTTCATTCAAATTAAGAAGATAAGCTCGTTACTTTTTCGTCTTACTCGAATTGGAGCCATAAGGCTCTATCCATTTATTCACTAGACCCAACTATAATTCTTATGTTATATTATGAGTATTAAATTTTTTTATGATTATTTTATTTATTAAAATTATATTTCATATTTAACGACATGCTTTTTTTTCCATTAATTACCTTTCAGGATCAGTCGCGTTCTTATAAACTCTACCAATAGTCTTGACGAATTCCTTCCTTCATCCAAATGTGTAAAAGATCATAGTCGCACTTAAAAGCCGAGTACTCTACCGTTGAGTTAGCAACCCGGATCTATATGATGTGTAGATATGATCAAAAAATAAATAAATAAAAATCAATGGAATTGAACTACACAACTGCATCAAAACATGGAACTAGCAAGAAAACAAATCTAAACAACAAAATATCAATAGGATCCGGTTCAAAAAACAAGAGATTCAAAATAGAATTGGCAAATTGACAAACCACCAAGATTTTTCCAATTTTTTATTTAGTTAAAATCCATTTTGTATAAAGTATAAAATACAGAAGAGGAAATCCAGCAAACCCATCCATTTTAATAAAATGAAGGAAAATGCTAATAGGGAGTGGAGATAAAAAGATCTATTTATCTATGAGATAATTATATCTGTTCGATACGCCATTGTCAATATGAATGGACTTTTTATTTTTATAATTTATATTTATTTTTATAATTTATATTTTATAAAAAAAAAGATATTAATATTTAATAAATTAAATAAATAATTTAATAAATAAATAAATAAAATATAAAAAATTTAAAATATAAATATTAAAATATTATATTATAAATATTAAATATAATTATATTATTAATATATTAATATAATAATAATATTAGATAATATTAGTAATATAATAAATATAATATTGTATTGGGTATTGGATTAGCACAACACAAATGATAAATAAGAGATTTGAGCGTAAAAAATAAGGAATAAGGTGGGATAAGGTAGAGATAGAAAAATAAGGTAGATATAGAAAGAAAAATAAAAATATCGGGTTTCCTTAATCAAAAAATAAATAAAAATAAATAAATAAAGGTACAATACAAATACAAGAAGAAAGATTACCCCCCCAACAGGGGGGGTTACACAACAAGAAAAAAAAAGAAATAAAATAAACTAAATTAAGTAAGAATAAGATAAGATAGAACAAGAAAAGAACAAACTTTGAATAAAGAATTACACAAGGATAGGTACTAGCTTTTTCTATTCATGACTTTTATTCTGATCAAAATAAACTCTAAATTCTTTATTTAAAGAGTTCTGCCTTCCTTAAAATATTATGAACAGTTCTTGTGGGTTGAGCACCTTTTTCAAGGAAATATAGAATAGCAGGAACATTTAAATAAGTTTGATTATTTATCGGATCATAAAAACCCACTTTTCGAAGATCTCTTCCTTCTCTTCGGGATCGAACATCAATTGCAATGATTCGATAGATGGCTCATTGGGATAGATGTAGATAAAGGATGCCCCCCCTAGAAACGTATAGGAGGTTTTCGCCTCATACGGCTCAAGAAAAGATGATTCTAAATTCTATAATATAATTCTATTCTATATTATAATTATATAATTTATATTTTCTTTTCTTCTTTTCTTTACATTTATAGAAAAAAAATCTCAGTCGTACTCCTAACTCAAGTTGGGTAGTTTTGAAAGAGTTCGAAAGGAAATCTTTATAATTTATTGAGCTGTCTCTAACTTATTTTTTTGTCTCCTTTAGGATCTATTTTTTTTTTTTACTCATTCTGATACAATTGTTGAAACAAGTGAAAATAGTATTTACTTGTTCCGGAATTCGTTGTCTTTGCTTTACGATTTGTGAAATCTTTGGGTTTAGACATTACTTTGGTGATCTTTACTCCTTTTCAAAAAGGCAGCAACATACCTTTTTTTTATATGTAAAAAGGAACAATCATACGAAAGATTGATTTCTTTGTGATACACTTTTGATCAAAACAGTTTGAGAATTTCGACAAATTTGACTTTTTTTATTTCAAACTTGTTAAAATTTTAACCTCTCCATTTATATATTCTATTGATGATCTATTTACAAAGTTGGTCTAACTTATTGATTGTCACTAACCCTAGATTATTCTCCCGATAAATAAATCAATCGTTTTTACTCGAGCTCCACCATATGCTATACCATTAGTCTTTTTATTTACCAACCTAAGGCAAATAAAATTAGGTTCCTAGCAGGACAAACCATGTCGAGACAAGAGCATCTTCACTCCTATAGAAAATGGTGGATGGAAAAATCCACAGCCAATCATGTCCTTCAAGTCGCACGTTGCTTTCTACCACATCGTTTCAAACGAAGTTTTACCATAACATCCCTCTCCCTTTATTTTTATTTTGAAACGTATGCAATTGATTCAATATGGAATCATGAATAGTCATTGGCTGAACCGATATATAATAATTCACACTTACCTATCCATAGATAGATAAGTTTTTGTCCGAAAAGGATTTCACTTAAATTAACCCCATATTTTATAATATGAAGAAAATCACATGAAAAAAAAAAAAAAAAATTAAAAAACTAAAAAAAAAAATCCTTTATTTTTACTTTTATTCAAATGAAAAATAAATCCCCATGAATGGCTAAAGATTTTCAGCTACTTAAACCAATTATAAAAACTATAACTATAGTAACTTTATACTAAACTAAATATCTCATTTCAATATTCAATAAAAAAATATTAAATTTAAGAATAAAGGATTGGATCACATTGTATCCAACGTTAAACAGCAAAATTTTTAATTCCTTAATTTGAATTTAAATTCTATTTAAATAGAGAAGAATCCCTCGTTTATGATGGAAACGACCTGGGACGGAAGGATTCGAACCTCCGAGTAACGGGACCAAAACCCGTTGCCTTACCACTTGGCCACGCCCCATTTTTATTTTTTTTTTTATAAGAAAAACTAAGCTCAATATTGATTATTCGTCAATAACCAACCAAAATAGATATAGGACATGTTGTCCCTAGGATTCAACACATATAGAATAAAAAAGATTCATTGATCATTACATAAAATTCAATTAAGATATTAAGATATTGTATGAAAGTATAATTCCTTGTATTCTAATTTAACTTGATTGTAGAATGTAAGGAAGTATTCTTGATTGGGGAGAGGTAAAAGAAAAAGAAGAATTTTTTTTCTCTTTTATCCACCTTTTTTTTATTTTGATCTCATAAAAACAACTCAATCAAATCTGATAATTTATTATCATTTCAATTTCATTTTAAAGAACAAGAAAAGAATGTTTGTTATGTTTAATACTTTTAGTTTAATCTGTATCTGTCTTAATTCTAACCTTTATTCGAGTAGTTTTTTCTTCGCCAAATTACCCGAGGCTTATGCCTTTTTCAATCCAATCGTAGACGTTATGCCAGTTATCCCTGTACTCTTTTTTCTCTTAGCCTTTGTTTGGCAAGCTGCCGTAAGTTTTCGATAAAAAAAGAATCTCTATTCAATTTTTATTCGTGATTTCTTCGATAAAAAAAGATGATATTTTTATTAAAAAAATAAATAAGATCGGATAAGTCTGACATTAGAACCCTCGATTAAAAAAGCGAAATTCTGGTATTTTATATTGAATTTAATTTTCAATTTGAATAAGGGGAGCGATGATTTTTGATCAGCTTATTTCTTCCTTTGTTCTAACCTTCTCTTTCTAAGATCCCATACAATATCTAATTATAAATATGACAATAAATTTTTGGTAACGAAGAAATCCGAATCTTATTACATTAGTATTACATTAGAAAGAAATTTGTGAAAATGAATTTCAAAAACTTACTTTTTTAATCTTTAGAGTGACATATCAAAATAATGTAAATGTATTAATGTATAGTGTGTGTCGTAAAATAGGTGATCTATTTCGTTTTTAAAATAAATGATATTATTTATCTTGGAGATTATTTAATGCTTACTCTTAAACTCTTCGTTTACACAGTAGTAATATTCTTTGTTTCTCTCTTCATCTTCGGATTCTTATCTAATGATCCGGGGCGTAATCCCGGGCGCGAGGAATAAAAAAATAGATGAGATTCGTTTTTAGTTTTTCATAGGTAAATCTATCAATAAATGGAATAGATACTAGATAAAGAAAGATAAAAATTTCATAAAAATAAAAGAAAATTAATAATAAAAAATTATTCAAAATTATAAAAATTCAAGTGATCAGGTGGGTCGGAGAGAGGGGGATTCGAACCCCCGGTATGAAAAATTCGTACAACGGATTAGCAATCCGACGCTTTAGTCCACTCAGCCACCTCTCCCCATTCAAAAATTAAAGTTTATCATGTGATGTGACACGTGAAGCCAAGATTGATAAAAATCTTTATTTTCTTTCTTTTTTATTAATTATAAGATTAATAATCTAAAAAAAAAAGTAATGTAATCATTGTAATATATATATATATAATATATATAATATTAAGTATAATATTAAGAATATATACTTCACTTCTTTCATTTTAAATGAAATTCGAACAATAACAATAGATAAAAATCCAATAACTAAGAAGAATATAGAATAATATAGAAAAAGTGTAATAAAAACACATAAAAGAATGGATAAAGTGTCAGATATCCACGAATTTGATCAGTAATTAAATTTTTATAATGAGTCGAAACAGATTTCTACAATAGAAAGAATACCTTATTTCTTATTTCTTTGATTTTGTACAAAGGGTTCGTTTACCCGGCCTGGTTAAGTACTGGCCGGGCCAGTACTTCTTTTGTTCCAACGAACAAAACAATTTTTGTTTTTATATTAAATCAAAATTCTTATCGAAACAAGAAGATAAATTTTTATTCCCATTATTAGTTATTAGAAATAGTATTAGATTCTAATATATGGATTTATATAGATTTTCTTAGAAATTATCTAAATTATCTATAATCCAGATTAATATATATTAATATTATTAATTTATATTAATTAATATTTTTTATTAATATTTATTATCTTAATCTTATTTCTATTTCTATATTTATATCTATTTCTATATTTATATATACTATATAATATATTTATTATATATTTTAATATATTTTATTATATTATTTATATTATAATTTATATTATATTTATATTTATATATATTATATTTATATATAATATATAATATAATATATAATATTATAAATATATTATTTATAAATATATTATATAATTTATACATTAACATTATTATTATTTATTTATATTATTTTATATTATTATTTATTTATATTATTAGAATTTAATAAATATAATTTTAAATTATATTTATTTATTTTCTTTCAAGCCCGTGTCGGAACAAAATACATGTCAATGCTGGAATTTTAATGATTCTGATGCTATCTTTATCTTGACTGTGTCTCATTACTTTTTTGTCCAAATAGTGTTGGACAAATGGTCCACTCATATCCAATAATGAATATGTAGCGGGTATAGTTTAGTGGTAAAAGTGTGATTCGTTCTATTAACAACTTCAATAGTTAAGCGGTCTTTCCATTTTTTATTTTTTATATTCAGATCAAAAACTTTATTTCTTAAAAAGATTTAATCCTTTATCCCTCAATAGGATATTTGAGGAAATAAAATACATTCTCACGATTTCTATCCAAAAGTCAATCAGAATTGGAATAAAAAAATTGGATTATGAAGTCGAGAAGCATAATTTTTTTTGATTGGATCAATTCTTCCAATTGAATGAGTATGAATAAAGGGTCTATGGATGATAGTAGAA